TAATAATGCAAGCATTACCCAGTAATCCGTCTTGCTCTCACTAAAGTGATATCCATATAGATATCAATATATCACTTGTGACTTTCTTTGTTACAAAACAATAATTTGAATCTAAAATTGAAATGATTAAAATGAAATCATAAGAAGGAATATGTAAGCTACCCACTTGATTTCCATGGGATTGTAGTTCAATTGGTCAGAGCACCGCCCTGTCAAGGCGGAAGCTGCGGGTTCGAGCCCCGTCAGTCCCGGCGGATTCAATACATCAACTCCCCTTTTTGTTTATGGGCAAGGGGATTAAAATGGTTTCATTTATCTTTTTGTTTTCTTTTGCTTTTTTCATAAAGCAAAAGAAAGGGTCGATTATTTTAACTAGGATAGAGAGACATATGTAAATAAATTTTCATTATTGAGAGCATTCAACACTTCAAGAAAGAGATACTGTATGGGGTTTCCGCTTTTTGTCAACTGATCTCCCATTAATTCGTGTAGGAAAATGGAAAAGGATAGCGTATAATACATTTGCCAAGAGTACCTATATATACTTTTCATTCTATGAAGTCAAGGAATTTAAAATAGTTCGAATCCAACCAAGGAAAGAGGTTTTTTTTTAAATAAAGATAAAATGCGTCTTCCCGAATGAATATGCTCTTTTTAAAGATTAGAGGCGATGTCGAATAATAAACTCGTAAGAAAAATTAACGCGTTTCTTTTTTTGAATATTTTCGTTTTTTTACTGGGACGCGTTTTTGTCACATTTCCCTTCTTTGTTTTCCAAAAAGAAAATAAACCCTTTAAAAATTTTTTATTTCAAATTGAACTTCGTACTTGTTTTCTCTATTTGATTTCTATTGTTTATTTAAGGTTCTTTAGAAACTCTTTTTGTAAAGAATCGAAGTAGAAAAGGTTTTTTTATGATACTTCATCAGATGATTGTACAAGGAAAGTAAACTACTAGGTTTTATAAAGGAAAGCCGGGAAAAAGAATCAAAAATAACTATTTTTTTTGATTGGATCAGGAATCTCATTATGTATTCGGTGTGGATAAAAGATCTTCCTATGTTATACTATTAAATTCTTGACGATGAATCGATTTTATAGCTCCGATATTGTTATTCATGATATTTCTTTCATTCGATATCATCGAAATCGAATTCATCTGAGTGAGTTTACAAGCGAAAGATTTCTCATCTCTATGGGATTAAATCCCGAGATATTCCAAAGAAAAAAAATAATAATAAACGATTAAATTATGGAAGTAAATATTCTTGCATTTATTGCTACTGCACTCTTCATTCTCGTTCCTACTGCTTTTTTGCTTATAATTTACGTAAAAACCGTTAGTCAAAATGATTAATTTGAATACAATTTTACTATCAATGAAAAAAAAAGATTTCAATTTCTCGTCTTAAATGAAAGGAATGCATTAGAATCAGTAGTAGTATCCTAAGGGGCCCGCTAGTATGGTAGAAAGAGATCTCTTTCTACCATACTAGCCATTATGGTTATTATAATGTATAAAGATACAAGTGAAATATCTTAATATAAAGGAATCCACCTATATCTCTCTTTTTCTTTATAAACGTCAATATAACTGAAATAGAATATGAAATGTATGTACATACTTTATCAATTTCATTTGTTTGTTTGATCCATTTAATACAGATAATCCCAATTCGATGGAAGCTTCTTCAGATTTCGAAAGGGGTTACCCCATGAATGGTTAACCGTGTAAACCCTGATATAAAAATAGAAAATGAGTCAATAAAACAAAACATAAATCCAATTTCTAAAAAACAATCTTAAAAAAAAATTGCCGAACGGTCTAGAAAACGAAAACAATTGATACAGGTTGATCGAGTTTGATTATTACCGCAATTAGAAGTATTTTTAAAGTCCACTTCTTCCCCACACTACGAGAGAGAGGGAAAATGTAAAAACTACCATTAAAGCAGCCCATGCGAGACTTACTATATCCATGTGAATTCTGCCCCCTATTTCTATGAATATGAAGAAACTATTCCATTATTGTTCACTAATAATAGTGAAATCACTGGTGCAGAGTCAAAAAAAGGGAGAGGTATTTGGTCACCATTGATGAACTACTCCAAAAATCCACTTATCTTATAATGAGTTATTCTTATTATAGAATTTCTAGTAGAATCGACAAGATGTAAACACAAGCAAACAGACATTTTTCGAAGTATCCAAGGAATCTGCCTCACATGTAGAAAGAAGAAGACTTTTTCTTTCTTTTATCGTTTTTTCTTTTTTGAAGTAAAATGAAAGGCAATTATTCATCTAATCTAATATTGATTGAATGTCTGAGCATTCCGAGACTTTCATGAGTCTATATCCAAAGTATCTTAGGTCCTTTCTAAAACTATGAAATTAATTCGCTCTCTGGCTATACAATCTAATTGAAGACTCAGTAAGTGGAACTAAATTAGTAGTGGCAAGTAAAGATTTACAGATTTCCCTCCACTACTTTAAGTTTTCCTTGAATCTGATAGGCAAAACTTTAGGTTAGAGAATAGAACCTCGAGAGCCGGGGGCTTAGAATAACGAAAAGAAAGTATCAAGAGTCTTTTCCTACGTTTATTATTTAAAGTCTGTTGTTGAGGCGGCACCCGGATTTGAACTGGGGAAAAAGGATTTGCAGTCCCCCGCCTTACCACTCGGCCATGCCGCCAAAACGATAGAAACTAGATTCCAATTTTCTTTTTTTTTTGTTTCAACTCCGAAAAAAAATATCTAGAGATTTTAAGTCACAAAATATAGAATCCAGTACAAACAAGAACCATTAACTATTGACTGTAAATTCATGACCATTTTTGAATTAAAATGAAAATCTACATTTTTTTATTTCTAATAATAAAAAGAAAATCATTAGAAATGGATTTATAACTAATCTATATTGAGTTTTTTCAATTAAAAAGAAATCTTCTTCCATTTCAATTATAACAGTAATGATGAGTATATGTAAACCCCAGAATCAGAACATACGTTACGTTGTGTTATAGAGCTATAGCTCTATAATGGGGTATTTTATCTCTCTAGGGATCCTTTTGAGGAGTAATTCTCACTAAATTTTTATATTTCAATTTTTCCCTTAAAGAGAAAAAAATCCTTTTTGATAGAGCACAGCATGTGCTGTCCCAAATAGAACTGTACCACAATAAAAGAAGAAAAATAGACATATATATCTGTGCATTCTTTTTTATTTTAATAATAAAAAAAATTAATAAATAAAAAAACACAAGTTTTCTTACCTACTTCAATCTATTCAAAATAGGTAAAAATCAATTTCTTTTCTACAAATATTTTTTTGAACAATGAAATACAAATACATGAAAAAGTAAAGTAAAGTGGTTAAAAAAAAACGTTTTCTATTTATTCTATGTTTATCTGCTCGAACAGATCCAATGATGAATACATTTTTTATGGTATGCAATCGAATTGGAATATGTAATATCATAGGTGAAAATGAAATTACTTTTTTTTTTCTAGTCTTTACAAAACTCCGTAAGTTCCAGTGGTTATTTCTCAATTCTGTTCCATTTGGATCTATTTCTTATAAAAAATTCCAATTGAATCTAGTCTCCGTTCATACGTATTTCATACATTCCATATATCTTGGAGTTGGATAAAATTTCATGTGATTCAGTAAACAGAATACAAATTCCATTATTGCTAGATCGAATTCTATGGATATGATTCGGTGAAGAATGAGAGATGGGATGGGATTTTTTCAATAAACGTATAAATGGGAAATTCAAAAAAGATGCTTGGGGATGGAAAAGAGGGAACATCTACAATACCCGGATTGAATCAGATACAATTTGAAGGGTTTTATCGGTTTATTGATCAGGGTTTAATAGAAGAACTTTCTAAGTTTCCAAAAATTGAAGATATAGATCACGAAATAGAATTTCAATTATTTGTGGAAACATATCAATTGGTCGAACCTCTGATAAAAGAACGAAATGCTGTCTATGAATCACTTACATATTCTTCTGAATTATATGTATCCGCGGGATTAATTTGGAAAACCAGTAGGAATATGCAAGAACAAAGAATTTTTATTGGAAACATTCCTTTAATGAATTCCCTTGGAACTTCTATAGTAAACGGAATATACAGAATTGTAATCAATCAAATATTGCAAAGTCCCGGTATCTATTACCAGTCAGAATTGGATCATAACGGGATTTCGGTCTATACCGGCACCATAATATCAGATTGGGGAGGCAGATTAGAATTAGAGATTGATAAAAAAGCAAGAATATGGGCTCGGGTGAGTAGGAAACAGAAAATATCTATTCTAGTTCTATCATCAGCTATGGGTTCGAATCTACGAGAAATTCTAGAAAATGTTTCCTACCCTGAAATTTTCTTATCTTTCTTGACCGATAAGGAGAAAAAAAAAATTGGGTCAAAAGAAAATGCGATTTTGGAGTTTTATCAACAATTTTCTTGTGTAGGTGGGGATCCAATATTTTCTGAATCCTTATGTAAGGAATTACAAAAAAAATTCTTTCACCAAAGGTGTGAATTAGGAAGGATTGGTCGCCGAAATATTAATTGGAGACTGAATCTTAATATACCTCAGAACAATATATTTTTGTTACCACGAGATATATTAGCAGCTGCCGATCATTTGATTGGGATGAAATTTGGAATGGGTACACTTGATGATATGAATCATTTGAAAAATAAACGTATTCGCTCTGTAGCGGATCTTTTACAAGACCAGCTAGGGTTGGCTCTGGCTCGTTTAGAAAATGTAGTTAAGGGAACTATCTCCGGAGCAATTAGGCATAAATTGATACCTACTCCTCAGAATTTGGTAACTTCAACTCCGTTAACAACTACTTATGAATCCTTTTTCGGATTACACCCATTATCTCAAGTTTTGGATCGAACTAATCCATTGACACAAATCGTTCATGGGAGAAAATTGAGTTATTTGGGCCCTGGCGGATTAACAGGGCGAACTG